AAATGAGTCTTGGAAAATTGCAATTTTTTTATTTTAGACAAAGAATATTTCTTTTTTTTCTTCGTCCTTGGCATTGAAAGAACAGATTTCAAAATGATATGATTCAACCTCAAACCCATTTAAATGTAGCAGATAACAGCGGGGCTCGAGAATTGATGTGTATTCGAATCATAGGAGCTAGCAATCGTCGATATGCTCATATTGGTGATGTTATTGTTGCTGTGATCAAAGAAGCAGTACCAAATATGCCCCTAGAAAGGTCAGAAGTCGTCAGAGCTGTAATTGTGCGTACCTGTAAAGAACTCAAACGTGACAATGGTATGATAATACGATATGATGACAACGCTGCAGTTGTTATTGACCAAGAAGGAAATCCAAAAGGAACTCGAATTTTTGGCGCGATCGCCCGGGAGTTGAGACAATTAAATTTTACTAAAATAGTCTCATTAGCTCCCGAGGTATTATAAGATCGTGATATGTTTAAAGTGGGGTATTTGAAAGAAATAGATTAAGAAATAGATTGTATCTCACGTATATACCTTTATTAATTACTCATAAACAAACAAATTAAGTAAAAAAAAAAAAGAAAAGCATGTTGATTATATCAAATTTGGAGTCACTAACAATTTTAGTTAATCATGGGTAGGGACACTGTTGCTGAGATAATAACCTCTATACGAAATGCTGATATGGATAAAAAAAGAGTGGTTCGAATAACAGCTACTAATATTACCGAAAATATCGTTAAAATACTTTTACGAGAAGGTTTTATCGAAAATGCGAGAAAACATCGAGAAAACAACAAATATTTTTTGGTTTTAACGCTGCGACATAGAAGGAACAGGAAAGGGCCCTATAGAAATATTTTCAATTTAAAACGGATCAGTCGACCCGGTCTACGAATTTATTCTAACTCTCAACGAATTCCTCGAATTTTAGGTGGGATGGGGATTGTAATTATTTCTACTTCTCGAGGAATAATGACAGACCGAGAGGCTCGACTAGAAGGAATCGGTGGAGAAATTTTGTGTTATATATGGTAATCTTTTTAATATACAAATTAGATTCGAAACTTACTATTTGTAATTGTAAAAAAAAAAAGAAAAGGAACGAGTTGTCTAATATTGTTCCTCCTCCATTAGTTGATACTTCAAAGGGGCTTTACCTGGAATGAAAGAACAAAAATGGACTCATGAAGGTTTAATTACCGAATCGCTTCCCAATGGCATGTTCCGGGTTCGTTTAGATAATGAAGATCTGATTCTAGGTTATGTTTCAGGAAAGATCCGACGCAGTTTTATCCGGATACTACCAGGAGATAGAGTCAAAATTGAAGTAAGTCGTTATGATTCAACCAGAGGACGCATAATTTATCGACTCCGCAACAAGGATTCAAAGGATTAAGTGATTTTTTAACTTGAACATTCCTTTCGCGAGAATATGATTCAAGATGCAAAATCTAAAGAAACTTATTTTCTTCCAACCAAGAAGTAGATTCAAATTTAAGATAAGGAATGACAAATATGAAAATAAGAGCTTCTGTTCGTAAAATTTGTGAAAAATGTCGACTAATCCGCAGGCGAGGGCGAATTATAGTAATTTGTTCCAACCCGAGACATAAACAAAGACAGGGATAATCAGACTCGCTAAAGCAAGTGATACATAAATAAGGAATCTTTTTTAACATGAAATGGATATATCCATATATCTCTGACTCATATTTATGAGATGATAAAATATGGCAAAAGCTATACCGAGAGTTGGTTCACGTAAGAACGGACGTATTAGTTCACGTAAGAGTGCGCGTAGAATACCAAAGGGAGTTATTCATGTTCAAGCAAGTTTTCATAATACCATTGTCACTGTTACAGATGTACGGGGTCGAGTGGTTTCTTGGTCCTCCGCCGGTACTTGTGGATTCAGAGGTACGAGAAGAGGGACACCATTTGCTGCTCAAACCGCAGCAGCAAATGCTATTCGTACAGTAGTAGATCAAGGTATGCAACGAGCAGAAGTCATGATAAAAGGTCCCGGCCTCGGGAGAGACGCAGCGCTTCGAGCTATTCGTAGAAGTGGTATAGTATTAACTTTCGTACGAGATGTAACTCCTATGCCACATAATGGCTGTAGACCTCCCAAAAAAAGACGTGTGTAGAAATGTCTATTGAAGAACTTTCAAGAAAAACAAGAGAAATAAATGATTCAATGATCTAATCAAATATTATTACTATGGTTCGAGAGAAAATAACAGTATCTACTCGGACACTAGAGTGGAAGTGTGTTGAATTAAGAACAGACAGTAAACGTCTTTATTATGGACGTTTTATTCTGTCTCCACTGATGAAAGGTCAAGCCGACACAATAGGCATTGCAATGCGACGAGCTTTGCTTGGAGAAATAGAAGGAACATGTATCACACGTGTAAAATCTGAGAAAGTCGCACATGAATATTCTACCATAGCGGGTATTCAAGAATCGGTACATGAAATCTTAATGAATT